TTTTTTTTTTTTATTTTAATAAATAATTTTTAAAAACGGTTTTATTTATAATTAAGTTAATAAATATATGTATATATATATATATATATATTAAATATTTAAATATAATATTATATAATTTTAATTCATTAAATTATTGAAAAAATTAATATTAATTATATTAATATATTTTTATTTAAATGAATTGTAATTGTTTGATTAATGATATAGTATTTAATATGAATATTATGAAAAGGAAAAAAAAAGAAATTATTTAAAATTTAATAACTTATATTAAATATTTTAATATAAAAAAAAAAAAAAAAAAATTCTATACTTAAAATTGTACATATAATAATAAATTTTATAGTTTAAAAAATTTATTTTAAATTTATTTTACATATAAATTTTAGTGTTAATTTAATTTTATTTTAATAATAAATTTATTTATTAGTAGTAATTAATATTAAATAATTTAAGAAATTAAGATTTAGTAATATAAAAATTAATAACAAATTTTGTGCCAGCAGTTGCGGTTAAACAAAAATTAAATTAAATTTTATTAGTAATTAATTAATAAATATTAAAATATAATATAAATTTTAAATTATTAGGTGAAATTTTAATTTAATAAAATGTTATTATTAATTTGTGATTTAATAAATTTTTATAAAGACTAGGATTAGATACCCTATTATGAAAATTTTAAATATAAATACTAAAATAGTAAATAATTATTTATTTAAACTTAAGTAGTTTGGCGGTATTTTAGTTCATTTAGAGGAATCTGTTTATTAATTGATAATCCACGAATAAATTTACTTAATTTTTAATTTTGTATATCGTTGTTAAAAAAATATTTTTATTGAAAAATAATATTTTAAAATTAAAATTAAAATTTAAATCAAATCAAGATGCAGATTATAATTAAGAATATAATGGATTACAATAAATTTATTTAAATGGATATTAATTTGTAAAAATTAATTAAAAGTGGATTTAAATGTAATTTTATTTAATTTAATAAAATGATTATTAATTAAAATATGTACATATTGCCCGTCGCTTTCATATGAAAATATATATATATAATATTATAAATATAAAATAAATTGAAATAAGTCGTAACAAAGTAGAGGTACTGGAAAGTGTTTCTAGAAAGACAAATTAGAGCTTGAATTTAAGTTTTTCATTTACATTGAAAAGATATTAATATATTAATTAATTTGAGGGGTAAAATTAATAAATAATTGATTAATAAAAAAATTTTTAAATTTGATATAAATATTTTTAATTGGGGGGTTAAAGTATATTTATAGAAAAAATTTTAAAATTTATAAAGAATTAGTATTGTAAAAGAATTTTGAAATATTTATATGTAAAATAAATTTAAAATAAAGTAATTTTAATTTAATGTATCTTGTGTATCAGAGTTTATTAAATAATATTAATAGTAAATAAATTCTCGAATTTAAAAGAGATAATTAATTATAAAAGTTATTGTTATATAAATATTTTAAATAATTAATTTGAAATGAAATGTTAATCGTTTTTAAATATATCTAGTTTTTTTAGAAAAAAATTTAATTTTAAATTAATTAATTAAATAATTAATTAATTAATTATTTAATTAATTAATTTTATAATTTAAGGGATAAGCTTTAAATTAAAATTATATAATAAAATAATATTAATTTGAAAATTATATGATTTATATTGTTGATAAATTATAATTTATTATAAATAATTTCAAATTAAATAAAATTTAATTAAAATTTATAAATATTTATAAAAAAAAATATTAAAATAAAATTAATTTAGTTATAATGATAAAATTAGTATATATGTAAAATAAATTTAAAATAAATTTATATTAAAAATATGTTTAATTATTTTAAAGGAATTCGGCAAAATTTTATATTCACTTGTTTATCAAAAACATGTCTTTTTGTAAATAATTTAAAGTCTAATCTGCCCACTGATAATAATTAAAGGGCTGCAGTATATTGACTGTACAAAGGTAGCATAATCATTAGTCATTTAATTGATGACTTGTATGAAGGATTGGATGAAATATAAACTGTCTCTAAAATAAATTATAGAATTTAATTTTTTAATTAAAAAGTTAAAATAAACTAAAAAGACGAGAAGACCCTATAGAGTTTTATAAATTTATATATTAAATTTATTTATAAATTTAAAAAATTTAATATATAAATTTATTTTGTTGGGGTGATAGAAAAATATGAATAACTTTTTTTTTTAATTCATATATATATATATATATATATATATATATAATACATAAATAAATGAAAATATGATCCAGTTTTATTGATTATAAGAAAAAATTACCTTAGGGATAACAGCGTAATTTTTTTTTCTAGTTCAAATAGGAAAAAAAGTTTGCGACCTCGATGTTGGATTAAGATAAAAATTAAATGCAGAAGTTTAAAATTTTTGATCTGTTCGATCATTAAAATCTTACATGATCTGAGTTCAAACCGGTGTAAGCCAGGTTGGTTTCTATCTTTTGGAAAATAAAATATTTTAGTACGAAAGGATTAAATATTTAAATTAAATTTAAGATAATTTTTGAATTTTATTAATAATATATATATATATATATAATTTAGGAATTAATATGTACTATTTTGGCAGAAAAATGTAATGATTTTAGAAGTCATAAATGTATAATTAATTTATATAGATAGTATATGATAATATATGATATTTATATAATTTTTATTGGTTTATTAATTTTAATTATTGGAGTTTTAATTGGAGTTGCTTTTTTAACTTTATTGGAACGTAAGGTATTAGGTTATATTCAAATTCGTAAAGGACCTAATAAATTAGGTTTAATGGGTATTTTACAGCCTTTTTCTGATGCTATTAAATTATTTACTAAAGAACAAATTTATCCTAATTTTTCTAATTATATTATATATTATTTTTCTCCTGTTGTTGGATTTATTTTATCTTTATTAATTTGGATAGTAATTCCTTATTATTTTAATATAATTAGATTTAGATTGGGTATTTTATTTATTTTATGTTGTATAAGTTTAGGTGTTTATACAGTAATAGTAGCTGGTTGGTCATCAAATTCAAATTATGCTTTATTAGGAGGTTTACGAGCAGTAGCTCAAACTATTTCTTATGAAGTTAGTTTGGCTATAATTTTATTATCAAGAATTATTATAATTATAGATTATAATTTATTAATATATAATATTTATCAGCAAATAATTTGATTTATTATTTTAATATTTCCTTTAAGTTTATGTTGAATTAGATCAATATTAGCTGAAACTAATCGTACTCCTTTTGATTTTGCTGAAGGTGAAAGAGAATTAGTTTCTGGATTTAATGTTGAATATAGAAGTGGGGGATTTGCTTTAATTTTTTTAGCAGAATATGCTAGAATTTTATTTATAAGTTTGTTATTTATTATAATTTATATGGGGGGTTATAATTTAAATTTAATATTTTATTTAAAATTAACTTTTATTTCTTTTTTATTTATTTGAGTTCGGGGAACTTTACCCCGTTATCGTTATGATAAATTAATGTATTTAGCTTGAAAAAGATATTTACCTATTTCATTAAATTTTTTATTATTTTTTTTAGGATTAAAAATTTTTTTAATATAAATATTGATTATTTTTAGTATAAAATTAATAGAATTATAATTCTTTCTTAAGTTTTCAAAACAAATGCTTATGACAAGCTCATTAATTATTATTTAATTTATTAAGAATTAAAGATTAAATTATCTCAATATTTATTTATAATTGGGTTAAAAATAAAATAAGAAAAATAAAAAATAGTTAATAATTGACCTGTTAAAATATATGGATCTTCAACTGGTCGAGCTCCAATTCAAGTTAATAAAATAATTATTGTTGTTAAAGATCAAAATAAAATTTGATTAATAGGGTAAAATTGAATTCCTTGAATTTTTTTATTAAAAGTGAAAGGTAGAATAATTAAAATTAAAATAGATATTACTAAAGCAATTACTCCTCCTAATTTATTAGGAATTGATCGTAAAATTGCATAAGCAAATAAAAAATATCATTCTGGTTGAATATGAACTGGTGTAACAAGAGGATTAGCTGGAATGAAATTATCAGGGTCTCCAAGTAGATAAGGATTAGTTAAGGTTAATATAATTAATAAAAATATTAGAATAATAGCACCAATTAAATCTTTAAAAGTAAAAAATGGATGAAAAGGAATTTTATCATAATTACTATTTAATCCTAAAGGATTATTTGAGCCTGTTTGATGAAGAAAAAGTAAATGAATTATAGTTATTATTAGAATTATAAATGGAAGTAAAAAATGAAAAGTATAAAATCGAGTTAATGTAGCATTATCTACTGCAAATCCCCCTCAAATTCAATTTACTAATATAGATCCTAAATATGGAATAGCAGATAATAAATTAGTAATAACTGTAGCACCTCAAAATGACATTTGACCCCAAGGAAGAACATATCCTATAAAAGCTGTTCCTATTAATAAAAATAAAATAATTACTCCTACTATTCAAGTATGTTTTAAATTAAATGATTCATAATAAATTCCTCGTCCAATATGAAGATAAATACAAATAAAAAAGAAAGAAGCTCCATTTGCATGAAGAGTACGAATTAATCAACCATAATTAACATTTCGACAAATATAATTTACTCTATAAAAGGCTAATTCGATATTAGCGGTATAATATATTGTTAAAAATAGTCCAGTTAAAATTTGAATTATTAAACATAAAGCTAATAATGAACCAAAATTTCATCAATAGGAAATATTAGAAGGAGAAGGTAAATCAATTAATGATCCATTTAAAATTTTAAAAATGGGATTAGATTTTCGTATTAGGATAAAATTATTTTTTTTTATTATCATTTGTATATATATATATATATATATATATATATATATATATATATGATTGTTTAGTTAAATTTAATTAAATTTTTGATCGAATGGGCCCATAAAAAATATTAGTAATTTTTACTACGGCAATTAGTGTAATAAATAAGTAGATTACTAATATTAATATAATTATGAAAGTTTGATTATTATATAATTTAGTTAAGTTAATTTTATTTTCATTATTTATAAATAAATTAATTATAAAATTATTTATATCTGAATTAAATGAAAAATTTATTCAGTATAAATTATTAAATCAAAATAATTGTATAATTATAAATATTATAAAAGAAAAAAAGAAAATTAATTTTATATTGTGTGAAGGTTTAAATAGTTCATTAGAGGCAATACTACAAACATAAATAAATAATACTAAAATACCTCCTATAAAAGTTAAAAATAAAATATAAGAAAATCAATAAGTTTTGATTAATATTCCTGTTAATAAACAAATTAATATTGTTTGAATTAGAATTATTAATCCTATAGATAAAGGGTTGTTTAAGAATATTATGAAAATTGTAATAAAAATAATAAAATAAGATAATAATATTTTTGTAATATCAAATCAAAGAATAGTTTAATAAAAATAATAATTTTGGAGATTATTGATAAAGAGATTCTTTTTCTTTGAAGTTTTTAAAGTTAAATACTTAATTTTGATTTACAAGACCAATGTTTTTTTTAAACTATAAAAACTATAAATGATAATATATATATGATTAATTTTTATTTTAATATTTATTGTAGGTAATTTAATTTTTGTATTAAAACATAAACATTTATTAATTATTTTATTAAGATTAGAATTTATTGTTTTAAGAATTTTTTTTTTTTTTTTAATTTTTTTAAATTATATTGAATATGATATATATATATTAATAGTTTTTTTAGTATTTTCTGTTTGTGAAGGTGCTTTAGGATTATCTATTTTAGTATCAATAATTCGTACTCATGGGAATGATTATTTTCAAGGGTTTAATATATTATAATTTAAATAATAAGTTTTAAATTTAATGATAAAGTTTTTAATGATATTAATTTTTTTAATTCCTTTTTGTTTTATAAAAAATATATTTTGAATGGTTCAAATAGTTTTATTTTTAATAATATTTATATTTATAAATTTAACTATTAGATTTAATTTATTTTGTAATATAAGTTATATATTATCTTGTGATATTATGTCTTATGGTTTAATCTTATTAAGAATTTGAATTTCTATTTTAATAATTATAGCTAGTGAAAATTTGTTTAAAATAAATTTTTATGTTAATTTTTTTTTATTTAATATTATTTTTTTGTTAATTATATTATATTTAACTTTTAGAGTTATAAATATATTTATATTTTATTTATTTTTTGAGGGAAGATTAATTCCTACTTTAATATTGATTGTTGGTTGAGGTTATCAACCTGAACGTATTAAGGCTGGAATATATTTATTATTTTATACATTATTTGTATCTTTACCTCTATTAATGGGGATTTTTTATATTTTTAATGAAATAAGAAGAATAATAATTTATTTTTTAAAATTTATAAATATAAATATATATATATTATATTTTTCTATGATTATAGCTTTTTTAGTTAAAATACCTATATATTTTGTTCATTTATGGTTACCAAAAGCTCATGTTGAAGCTCCTGTTTCAGGTTCTATAATTTTAGCTGGTATTATATTAAAATTAGGAGGGTATGGATTATTGCGTTTAATGATTTTTTTACAACAAATTAATTTAAAATTAAATTATATTAGAATTATTATTAGATTAATTGGGGGTTTATATATTAGTTTAAAGTGTTTTTGTCAAGTAGATATTAAATCTTTAATTGCTTATTCTTCTGTTGCTCATATAAGAATAGTTATTAGAGGGATTATAATTATAAATTATTGAGGATTTTTAGGTTCTTATATTATAATAATTGGTCATGGTTTATGTTCTTCAGGTATATTTTGTTTAGCTAATATTAGTTATGAACGTTTACATAGTCGAAGTTTGTATATTAATAAGGGTATAATAAATTTTATACCTTCTATAAGATTATGGTGATTTTTATTAATATCTTCTAATATAGCAGCTCCTCCAAGTTTAAATTTAATAGGTGAAATTAGTTTAATTAATAGAATAATGAGTTGATCTTGGTTTTGTATAATTATATTAATATTGATTTCTTTTTTTAGTGCTGGTTATAGTTTATATTTATATTCTTATATTCAACATGGAAAGTATTATTCTGGTATTTATAGATATTATACTGGTGTATCTCGTGAATATTTAATATTAATATTACATTGATTACCATTAAATTTTATAGTAATAAAAATTGATTATAGAATAATTTGGTTTTATTTAAATAATTTAATAAAAATATTGATTTGTGGTATCAAATATATGAATAAGATTCATTTTAAATTATAAATAATATGAAGTATTCTATTTGTTTTATTTCTTTTTTTTTTTTATTTTTAATGAGAATAATAAATTTTATTATAATAATTTATTTTATTATACATAATATAGTAGTATTTTTAGAATGGGAAGTTATTTCTTTTAATTCAATTAGAATTGTTATATCTATTTTATTAGATTGAATATCTTTATTATTTATAATATTTGTTTTTTTAATTTCTTCTGTTGTTATTTTTTATAGAAAAAGTTATATAAGTTCTGAATTAAATTTAAGACGTTTTATTATTTTAGTTTTATTATTTGTAAGTTCTATAATGTTATTAATTATTAGTCCTAATATTATTAGTATTTTATTAGGTTGAGATGGTTTAGGTTTAGTATCTTATTTATTAGTAATTTATTATCAAAATTTAAAATCTTATAATGCAGGTATATTAACAGCACTTTCAAATCGAATTGGGGATGTTCTTATTTTAATAGTTATTTCTTGAATATTAAATTATGGTAGATGAAATTATATTTTTTATTTAGAGATAATAAATAATGATTATGAAATAATAATAATTAGAAGAATAATTATTATAGCAGCTATAACTAAAAGAGCTCAAATTCCTTTTAGTTCATGATTACCAGCTGCTATAGCAGCTCCTACTCCTGTTTCGGCATTAGTACATTCTTCTACTTTAGTTACAGCTGGAGTTTATTTATTAATTCGTTTTAATATATTATTAATTGATACTTTATTTTTAAAAATTTTATTATTAATATCTAGTTTAACTATATTTATAGCTGGAATTAGTGCTAATTATGAATTTGATTTAAAAAAAATTATTGCTTTATCTACTTTAAGACAATTAGGTTTAATAATAAGAATTTTAAGAATAGGATTACCTGATTTAGCTTTTTTTCATTTATTAACTCATGCGATATTTAAAGCTTTATTATTTATATGTGCTGGAGTTATTATTCATATAATAAATGATATACAAGATATTCGTTTTATAGGGGGTATTAGAATATATATTCCTTTAACTTCTTTATGTATAAATATTTCTAATATGGCTTTATGTGGTATTCCTTTTTTAGCTGGGTTTTATTCAAAGGATTTAATTTTAGAATTAGTTAGATTTAGAAATTTAAATTTATTAATTTTTTTTTTATATTATGTTTCAACAGGTTTAACAATATTTTATACGATTCGTTTAATTATATATTTAATAGTGAATGATTATAATTTACTTAGAATTTATAATTTATATGATGAAGATTATATTATATTAAAAAGAATATTTGTTTTATTATTTATAAGAGTAGTTAGAGGAAGATTTTTAAGATGAATAATTTTTTCATATCCTTATATAATTTATTTACCTTGAAATTTAAAAATAATAGTAATTTATGTTAGATTATTAGGAGGGTTAATAGGTTATTTAATTAGTAATATAAAAATTTATTCTGTTAATAAATTTTTAATAACATATAATTTAAGAAATTTTTTATGTCTTATATGATTTATACCTAGATTATCTACTTATGGGTTAAGATATTATTTTCTTAATTTTGGTCAAATATTATTAAAAACTGTTGATATAGGTTGAAGAGAAGTTTATAGAGGGTGAGGTTTAATAAAAATTATAGGAAAATATTCTATTTTTTATAATTTTTATCAAATAAATAGTTTAAAAATTTATTTATTTAGATTTATTTTATGAATAATAGTTAGTTTATTTATATTTTTAATATATTTATAAAATTAAAATTTAAATAGCTTATAATATAGAGTGTAATATTGAAGATATTAAGGAGATAAATTTATCTTTAAATATTTATAAAAAAAAATTTTTTATTTTTACAATGAAAATGTAATGTTTTATAATAAACTATATAAATTATTAAAAATATAAAGAATAAGAAATATTAATGGAATTTAACCACTAAAAATTAAGTTAGCAGCTTAATTTTAAATTTTATATTTCTATTAATTAAATTTAATTGGAATTTTTATTCAATTTTATCATTAACAGTGATATACCTCTAATTTGGTTTCAATTAAAAATTAGTGTTATTTGAGTAAATATAAAATTAGATTATTAAGTTTATAAATAAGGAGTTTCTTAACTCATTCTTTTAAGTCGAAATTAAATGCAAAATTGCTTCTTATTTATTAAGATAAATTGAAAATAATTCAATATTTTTTGAATGCAAATCAAATGTTTTATTAAACTATAATCCTTATATATATATATATATATATATATATATATTAATTTGTTCAATTTAATATATTTTGATTTCATTCATGATATAAACCAATAATTAGAATAATAATAAAAAAAGATCTAATTTTAGTTCATAATATAAAATTTACTATTTTAAATAGGGGAATAATAGGAAAAATTAAAGCAATTTCTACATCAAAAATTAAAAAAATAACTGTAATTAAGAAAAAGTGAAGTGAAAAAGGAATTCGAGCTGAAGATTTAGGATCAAATCCACATTCAAATGGGGATGATTTTTCTCGGTCAGAAAATGATTTTTTAGATAAAATAATAGATAAAAATATTATAATATTAGAAATAATTATAATAAGAAAAAAAATATTTATTATTAAAATGATTATTTATATTAAAATAAAATTAATCTTTTTGATTGGAAGTCAAATATACTAAATATATTATATAAATAATTAATTTCCTCATCAATAAATAGAAATATAGAGGAATAATCAAACTACATCTACAAAGTGTCAATATCATGCGGCTGCTTCAAATCCAAAATGATGATTTCTTGAAAAGTGATTATTTAGATGTCGAATTAAACAAATTAATAAAAATAAAGTACCAATAATTACATGTAAGCCATGAAATCCAGTTGCTATAAAAAAAGTTGATCCATAAATTCTATCTGCGATTGAAAAAGGTGCTTCAAAATATTCATAAGCTTGAAGAATAGTGAAATAAATTCCTAATATAATTGTAATAAATAATCCTTGAGTTGTTTGAGAATCATTATTTTCTATTAAAGCATGATGGGCTCAAGTAACTGAAACTCCTGATCTAATTAAGATAATTGTATTAAGTAGAGGAATTTGAAATGGATTAAATGGTGTAATTCCTATAGGGGGTCATATAGCCCCAATTTCAATATTAGGTGATAATCTTCTGTGAAAAAAGGCTCAAAAAAATGATAGGAAGAAAAAAATTTCTGATACAATAAATAGAATTATTCCTCATCGAAGACCTTTTGTAACTAAAATTGTATGTTTACCTTGAAGTGTTCCTTCTCGACAAATGTCTCGTCATCATTGATATATAGTTAAAATAATAATTAAATAACCTAAAATTAATAAATTTATATTAAAATTATGAAATCATTTAACTATTCCTGTTACTAAAGTTATAACTCCAATTGCTCCTGTTAAAGGTCAAGGGCTATAATCTACTAAGTGAAATGGGTGATTATATGATATTTTCATTAATTAACTTCTCTAGAATATAATGTACTTAAAATAGTAATAACATATGCTTGAATAATAGCTACGGCTGATTCTAAAATTAGTAATAAAATTTGAATTAAAACTAAAATTAATACTATATAATAATTTATATTAGGTCCTGTATTTCTAAGTAAAGTTATTAATAAATGTCCTGCAATTATATTAGCTGTTAAACGTACAGCTAAAGTACCTGGACGAATAATATTACTAATAGTTTCAATTAATACTATAAAAGGTATTAAAATTGTGGGTGTTCCTTGAGGGATTATGTGAATAAATATATGTTGAGAATTATTGATTCAACCATAAATTATAAATCTTAATCATAAAGGTAGAGAAATAGATAATGAAAGAGTTAAATGACTAGTTCTAGTGAAAATATAAGGGAATAAACCTAAAAAGTTATTAAATAAAATAAAAGAAAATAATGAAATAAAAATAAATGTTGATCCTTGAAAATAGTTATTTTTTAATAAAGTTTTAAATTCGTTATGTAATTTTAATAAAATAAAATTTCAAAAAAAATAATGTCGATTTGGAATTAATCAAAAAGAATAGGGGATAAATAAAATTCCTAGAATTGTTCTAATTCAATTAAATGGTAAATTAAATAAATTAGTAGAAGGATCAAAAATTGAAAATAAATTGCTTATCATTTTCAGTTAAGATTTTTATTTTTTAAATTTAATTTATTAATATTATTTGAGTTATTAATATTATAAATATAATAATTTATAATATTAAAAATTAAATAAATACAAATAAAAAAAATAAGAGATATTAATCAATTAATAGGTATTATTTGTGGAATAAAAGAATATTGTTGGGTAAACAATAATTTAAATTTGACATATTTATGTTATAAATTAACTAATTCTTTCATTAGAAGTAATTGCTAATTTACTATAAAATGGTTTAAGAGACCAGTACTTGCTTTCAGTCATCTAATGATGAATAATTATTAATTCAATTAATAAAATTTTTAATTGAGATTCTTTCAATTACAATAGGTATAAAACTATGATTTGCTCCACAAATTTCTGAACATTGTCCATAGAAAATACCTGGTCGATTGATAAAAAAATTAGTTTGATTTAAACGACCGGGATTTGCATCAACTTTAACACCTAAAGATGGAATAGTTCATGAATGAATTACATCAGTAGCAGTTACTATAATACGAATTTGATTATTTATAGGTAAAATAATTCGATTATCTACATCTAATAATCGGAATCTATTAGTTTGAAGTTCATTAGATGGAATTATATATGAATCAAATTCAATATTGTGAAAATCTGAATATTCATATCTTCAATATCATTGATGTCCAATGGATTTTAAAGTAATTAAGGGATTATTTAATTCATCTAAAAGATAAAGTAATCGAAGAGAAGGTAGTGCAATAAAAATTAAAGTAATTGCTGGTAAAATAGTTCAAATTAATTCAATTATTTGACCTTCTAATAAAAATCGATTAATATATTTATTAAAAATTAAACTAATTATTAAATAGCCAACTAAAATTGTAATTATAATAAGAATAATTAAAGTATGATCATGAAAAAAAATAATTTGTTCTATTAAAGGAGAAGCTCTATTTTGTAGATTTAAATTGGATCATGTTGCCATTTCTAAAAAAAGGATAAACCTTTATAAATGGGGTTTAAATCCATTACATATAATCTGCCATATTAGAAATTACTTAAAATAGGAAGTTCATTATATGAATGTTCAGCAGGGGGTAAATTTTGATATCATTCAATTGATGAGGATAAATTTAAAGAAAATAAAGCAATTCGTTGATTAATTATAGATTCTCATATAATAATTAATATAAGTATAACTGCTAATAAAGAAATATAAGAACCTAAAGAAGAAATAATATTTCATGAAATGTATGAATCAGGATAATCAGAGTATCGTCGAGGTATACCAGCTAATCCCAGAAAATGTTGAGGGAAAAAAGTTAAATTTACTCCAATAAATATAATGAAGAATTGAATTTTTAGTAAAAAAGGATTTATACATAAACCAGTAAATAAAGGATATCAATGAATAAACCCTCCTATAATAGCAAAGACAGCTCCCATAGATAATACATAGTGGAAATGGGCTACTACATAATAAGTATCATGTAGAGTAATATCAATAGATGAATTAGAGAGAATTACTCCAGTTAATCCCCCAACTGTAAATAAAAATACAAATCCTAGACTTCATAAAATTGAAGGGGAATAATTGATTTGAGTTCCATGGAAAGTAGCTAATCAACTAAAAATTTTAATTCCTGTAGGTACAGCAATAATTATTGTAGCAGATGTAAAATAAGCTCGAGTATCAATATCTATACCTACGGTAAATATATGATGAGCTCAAACAATAAATCCTAATAAACCAATAGCTAATATAGCATAAATTATTCCTAAACAACCAAAAGTTTCTTTTTTTCCTCTTTCTTGGGAAATAATATGAGAAATTATACCAAATCCTGGTAAAATTAAAATATAAACTTCAGGATGTCCAAAAAATCAAAATAGGTGTTGATATAAAATAGGATCTCCTCCTCCAGCAGGGTCAAAAAAGGATGTATTTAAATTTCGATCAGTTAAAAGTATAGTAATAGCACCAGCTAAAACTGGTAAAGAAAGTAATAGTAGGAATGCAGTAATTCCTACAGCTCAAATGAATAAAGGTATTTGATCAAATGATAAATTATTTAATCGTATATTAATAATTGTAGTAATAAAATTAATAGCTCCTAAAATTGAGGAAATTCCAGCTAAATGTAATGAAAAAATAGCTAAATCTACTGATCTTCCTCCATGAGCAATATTAGATGAAAGTGGGGGGTAAACTGTTCATCCTGTTCCTGCTCCATTTTCTACAATTCTTCTTGAAATTAATAAAGTTAAAGAGGGGGGTAGAAGTCAAAAACTTATATTATTTATTCGTGGGAAAGCCATATCAGGAGCACCTAATATAAGAGGAACTAATCAATTACCAAATCCTCCAATTATAATAGGTATTACTATAAAAAAAATTATAATAAAAGCATGAGCTGTAACAATAGTATTATAAATTTGATCATCTCCAATTAAAGATCCAGGGTTACCTAATTCAGCTCGAATTAATAATCTTAAAGAAGTTCCAACTATTCCTGCTCAAATTCCAAAAATAAAATATAATGTTCCAATATCTTTATGATTTGTTGAATAAAGTCATTTTCGCTAAAAAAAATAAAATGGCTGAGTATTAAGCGATAAATTGTAAATTTATTAACGAGAAAAATCTCTTTTATTAAGCTTTATATTCAATAATGATATAAAATTGCAAATTTTAAGGAGTAATTAATATTTACTAAGGCTTAAAGAATAATTCTTTATAAATAATTTTGAAGATTATTAGTTTATTTAACTTAAAACCTTAAAAAAAAAAGAAAGTTCTAAAAATTATTCCTGTAAGAGAAAAAAAAGAAAAAATATTAATTAATGAAAAATTATTATTTTTAATAAAAATTTTAAATCATTTTATTTTGAAATAATTAAATATTAAAGTTGAATATAAAATTCGAATATAAAAAAATAATACAATTAATCTTATTATAATTATAATAAAAACTAAAAAATATAATTGATTAATAATTAAGAAATTAATAACAATTCATTTTGGGAAAAATCCAATAAAAGGAGGTAATCCCCCTAATGATATAAAATTAATTAATAAATTAATTTTTATTAGTGAGTTTATATTATTAATAAATAATTGATTAATAAAAAATATATTTGTTATGTAAAAAAAAAAACATATAATTCTAATTATAAATGAATATATAATTAAATAAAATATTCATAAATTTTCTCTAATTATAATTGATGATAATATTCATCCTAAATTATTGATTGAAGAAAAAGCTATTAATTTTCGTAAAGAAGTTTGATTTAAACCTCCTAAAGCTCCAATAATTACATTTATAATGATGACAATAATAATAAAATTTTTATTAAAATAATATGATAAAATAATCATGGGGGTAATTTTTTGTCATGTTATTAATAAAAAATTATTAAATCAAGATAATCCTTCAATAATATTAGGAAATCAGAAATGGAAGGGGGCAGATCCTATTTTTATTAATATTGAAGAATTAATTATAATTGATATAAAATAATTTATTTCAAAATTTTTTAATAAAATTATTTGTAATAAAATAGAAAATAAAAAATTAATTGAAGCAATTGATTGAGTTAAAAAATATTTCAATGAAGCTTCAGTAGATAATAAATTATTAGAATTTGAAATTAGAGGAATAAATCTTAATAAATTAATTTCTAATCCAATTCAACAACCAAGTCAAGAGTTTGAGGAGATTGAAATTAAAGTACTAAAAATTAAAATAAAAAAAAAAAATATTTTAGATGAATTATAATTAAAAATAATTAAAAATAATTAATTAATTAATTTGAATGAAATTTAAATTCATTATATAAATATAATTATATTTTAGTGTAAGAAGCACAATAATTTTTGATATTATTAGATATAGTTTAATTCTATAAAATATAATAAAGGTAAAATAATTACTTAATTTATCCTATCAGAATAATCCTTTAATCAGGCACTTTATTTAATTAAAATAATTTTTTTTTAAAAAAAAGGATTTCCTTTATAGTTGGGGTATGAGCCCAAAAGCTTAATTTAGCTTATTTTTAA